AGTGAATGAAATGAGAAAGATATTTAATTTTGTTTGAACTGAACCTCTGATGAAAAAGAGGATGAGGATAAATAAAGAGTGAGGAAGTAAAATGGGCTTTTTCTTGGGGATAGAGGGACTTGAACCCTCACGATTTTCAAATTCGACGGATTTTCCTCTTACTATAAATTTCATTGTTGTCGGTATTGACATGTAAAATGGGACTCTCTCTTTATTCTCGTCCGATTAATCTTCAAAAGATCTATCAAACTCTGGAATGAATCATTTGATCACTGAATATTCGAATTCGATTCTTTTTTCAACTTCAATTGGAATTGATTCACAAGAATTCTTCAATTTTTCATAGATTTTTTGATCTCTATCATTCTAATTCATAGTAATTAATATAGAATAGAAATAGAGGGTTTCTATAGATCCCTATAAAGAATATAGAAAGAATATAAAAATATTCTTTTATTCTTTAATATTTAATAGTAGAATAATAGAATGAATAAATATATAGATTATGAATCTAATAGAATCTATTCTATATATATACTAAATATACTAATATACTAATATATACTAATATAATAGATATAATAGATAATAGAAATAGAAGATTTCTAGTTTGATATATAGAGATAGAGAATAGGATTCGATAGAAGATTTGGGTTGTGATTAATCGTTTGCTATGTCAGTATGTATACGTACGTATTAGGTATATAAGGTTATCCTTAACGTAACGTAGTCAATTTCATTCGTTAGAACAGCTTCCATTGAGTCTCTGCACCTATCCCTTTTTATTCTAATTTTCCATTTTTTTTCGAAAAACAAAGATTTGGCTCAGGATTGCCCATTTTTAGTTCCAGGGTTTCTCTGAATTTGGAAGTTACCACTTAGCAGGTTTCCATACCAAGGCTCAATCCAATCAAGTCCGTAGCGTCTACCAATTTCGCCATATCCCCCTTTGCTTTGAGACAAGGATCCAGTTGGAATTCCATCCACCTCTTTCATTGATCTTGGCACTATTGAATTCATTAGGTAATGATTCCTATATCGAAAAAGTGTATGCTGCTATTTTCTTTTTTGCCCACCCTTTGATTCTATATTCTATCATTTCATCTCTATTGGATGAACCCTATTTGTTTCAATCCGAAATGATTCTATCATTGATGTATCCGCAATTCAATATGGATAGATATATCCCACATATATCTATGCCTTTCCTACTCCTTCATTTTTACAGTGCAGTTTTTAATAGTGGAACGGTCGATTCTTTTTTTTTGTCCTCTTGTGTATAATGATAGAATCCAAATTTTTCTCAGTTTTAGTCATTGATTTCCTCGAATAAAAATCAATAGAATAGGATTCTCTTTTCACTATTTATCTATTAGGATTTAGGATCTAGATAGTTTCGTTACGCGAAATTTCGATTTCTAGTATAGTTTTATAGTTCCACGATTAGAATGATACCATTCTAATGATCATAAATGAATTATTCAGAATAGGATTTGAATTATTATAAAATGAAATGATCATAATATTCTTGAAGATTGAATTTCATATTTTATTTCTTGTATTGATTTCATATTCATCTTCATATTAATCATATTCTTAATAGTAAGAATTGAAATTATTTCATTCATAATTGAATGAATATTTCAATTGTAAATTGAATATTTTTTAATTTTATATCTAATATTTGTGTTTGAATTTGATTGAATATTTGATTTGATATTTGAATTTCATCTTTTTTTTTTTTCATTTCAAATTCGAATTTCATTGATATTTTATTTCATATCATAGATATGAATATGGAATTGAATTTCTATTTCCATTTAGATATCTAATTTATCTAGATCTAAATAGTTTTCTTTTCTATTTTCTAAATTAAGAAATAGAAGAAATTTCAATAATCAATAAATGAAATAAAAAAAGAAGAAGAATCACTAGGTAATAGCTAAGATCCGATAGTTTCCTGTATTCTGTATTCCTATACACTATTGCTCTTATATCCGCCCGCTTAGCTCAGAGGTTAGAGCATCGCATTTGTAATGCGATGGTCATCGGTTCGATTCCGATAGCCGGCTCTTTTTCTTTATCGATTTTTTTCTTTCCATGATTGAAAATCTCTACTCTCGCTTTCTCTAAATGTCGGGTCACCGATCTATTATGTCATGGTAACTTTCAGCTATAGCTATGAATAAAAAAGTTGACTAGAACAATTAGATCTCTAAAGAAGGAATTGGAAAACGTAGCCTTCACTTGAATTTCCTATATATATGCAAAAAATCCGAATATTGAGAAAATTTCTTTTATTCTATTCTGTTTTGTAGGACTTTAGTAGATTGATAGATTGAGTTTTGCTTTGCTTATCCTTTAGTTCAGTCTTAATTTAGATTTTTTTGTCAAATGAAAGTGAATCAAAAAGGAGCCTTTATATGTCTCGTTACCGAGGACCTCGTTTCAAAAAAATACGCCGGCTGGGGGCTTTACCGGGACTAACTAGTAAAAGACCCAGATCAAGAAGTGATCTTCAAACCCAATTGCGCTCTGGAAAAAGATCGCAATATCGTATTCGTTTAGAAGAGAAACAGAAATTGCGTTTTCATTATGGTCTGACAGAGCGACAATTACTTAAATATGTGCATATTGCTGGAAAAGCCAAAGGGTCAACAGGCCAGGTTTTACTACAACTACTTGAGATGCGTTTGGATAACATCCTTTTTCGATTAGGTATGGCTTCGACCATTCCTGGAGCCAGACAATTAGTTAACCATAGACACATTTTAGTTAATGGTCGTATAGTGGATATACCAAGTTATCGTTGCAAACCTCGAGATATTATTACTACGAAGGATAAAGAAAGATCGAAAGCTCTGATTCAAAATTATCTTGTTTCATCCCCCCACGGGGAATTGCCAAACCATTTGACTATTGACTCCTTACAATATAAAGGATTTGTAAATCAAATAATAGATAGTAAATGGATCGGCCTGAAAATAAATGAGTTGTTGGTCGTAGAATATTATTCCCGTCAGACTTGATTCTAACGAAAATAACAAGGTTCATACAATTTTGACTCCTTTCGCTGAAGTAAATAGAGTACCTTGTGCCCTGTCTAATTCACGTATCACAAATGGATCGGCAATAGGATTCTTTTTCTTTTTTCTTCTTTTCAATATCCATACGATATTTCTATTTGTATTTTACCTATCACAGGGATGTAATTAGGGATAGAGAATCTCTCTTAAAGAAGGGTTTTACTTTTAGAATAATGATATCAATTCTTATTTGATTTGATACATTGTAGTCGGTAACATGGATGAATGAAAAGAAACGGAGAGAGAGGGATTCGAACCCTCGGTAAACAAAAGTATACATAGCAGTTCCAATGCTACGCCTTGAACCACTCGGCCATCTCTCCTACAGAATGTTATTCTTGACCAAAACTCGAATGAATAGCGAGTCATTCATCTTAATTGTAGTACAGGTATGACCGCCCGATGGTTCCAGAAGAAGAAATTTTTTTTTTCCAATTTCCTATTTATCAACAAAAACTTCTTTCATCAGCTACCCCATGGATCTATTCAAAATTCATGAATCGTCCGATGAATTTTTCTATTTCAATTGTATGGTGTGGCACATACACGTTATGCAAACAAAAAGGATGGTTACTTTATTTGAATTTGAATTTGATTTTATCATGGAATGATTATTCCATTCTTTTTCCTTTTTGGATCATAACCAAATAAAAACTTCTCAAGTTATAAAAATCCATAGGGAACTTGGTTATCCAACTTAGATGAAATAGTAAGAGTCATTGGTATATTACGAAATTGGAATGAAATCTAATCTGATTCAACTATTTCATTTCATCTTTGTCCAAAAGGGGGACACCACATTTTTTCCAATTAGTCTGTTTTTATGTTATTTTGTACTGTACAATTCCTTTTTTTGTGGGATCATTTTCCCCGAAGGGGGATGAGAAGAATTATAGAATGAATTGCTAATTATGCCTAGATCTCGAATAAATGGAAATTTTATTGATAAGACCTCTTCAATTGTAGCCAATATTTTATTACGAATAATTCCGACAACTTCAGGAGAAAAAAAGGCATTTACCTATTACAGAGATGGTGCGATTTGATTTTTTTTCTTGTTTTTTTCTTGATCTTGTTTTTTTTACCCCTCAGTTTTACGAGAAAAAGAACGTAGTTAGGAATAGAAAAAAACAAATTAGTTAAAGAAACCTACGCTTGGTGAAGGTGAAGTTTGGAGATAGAGCAATTCCTTCTGTCGTGTATCATCGATTGATGCAGCCTTAGATGCTTCAATTATCGATTTTAGTATTGAGCGAAAGGTTACATCTATAGGTTCTGTATTGGAGGTCAATCCTACTTCATTTAGTACCAATAGGTGGCATCGGGGAAAAAGCACTACACCTAGGAATCAACAACACAAAAACTTTGTTATAAATAACCCTTTATCCTTATCGGTATCGGGACTAAAAAGAATGGTTGGGAAAACAAAGATCCATCTCATTCGTACTTTTGGTACCCGTATAACCATCAAAGACCGTTGAAGTGACTAATTCCTGGAAATCGTAAGCGTTGAGTACAAAGAAATTTTTGGAGTTACCATTTCTATCTAGCACTAATAAGATTGGTGTTAAGAAAAAACCTCTTGTGGGAAGGCTGGCTAGAAATTTCTTGTAAAAATACCAGCTCCTGTGAGTTCATAATGAGAATAGTGAAATTTTGATTACATGAATTATTCCCCTTAGTACTATGCACAGAAGGGAGGAGCCGTATGAGATGAAAATCTCACGTACGGTTCTGGAACGGAGATTCTTTTACTAGAATGAACGACCGTAACGGATGTCGGCTCAATCCGAAGGAAATTATGCAGAAGCTTTACAGAATTATTATGAAGCTACGCGACCAGAAATTGATCCCTATGATCGAAGTTATATACTCTATAACATAGGTCTTATACACACAAGCAACGGAGAGCAT